CCACTTGGTTTCCGACTTGGTACAACCCAAAGTCATTATTCCCTTTGGTTTGCAAAACCAAAAAACTATTCTGAAAATCTACAAGAGGATCAAAAAATACGGGATTATATAAAAAATTTTGTACAAAAAAATTCAAAAGCATCGTCGGGTGTCGAAGGAATTGCACGCATAGAAATTCAAAAAAGAATCGATCTGATACAGGTAATAATCTATATGGGATTCCCAAATTTATTAATAGAAAATAGACCACGAGGAATCGAAGACCTAAAAATAAATTTACAAAAAGAATTAAATTGTGTGAGCCGAAAACTCAACATTGCTATTTCACGAATTGCAAAACCTTATGGGCACCCTAATATTCTTGCTGAATTTATAGCTGACCAATTAAAGAATAGGGTATCAGTTAGAAAAGCAATGAAAAAGGCTATCGAATTAACCGAACAAGCGGATACAAAAGGAATTCAAATACAAATAGCAGGCCGGATCAATGGAAAAGAAATTGCACGTATTGAATGGATAAGAGAGGGAAGAGTTCCCCTACAAACCATTCGCGCGAAAATTGATTATTGTGCCTATACCGTTCAAACTATTTATGGGGTATTAGGTATCAAAATTTGGATATTTATAGACGCGAAATAATAATAGGACTTTACTTGTCTTTCTTTTTTGGTTTAAGAATGGAATACAAAATAAAAACTTTTTTCTTTTTTTTTTTTTACACCAAACTAATTCTAATTTAACATTTTTATAAGATTAAATTAAAATTTAATTCATCTTTTTTTGATCGAATTGCTATGCTTAGTGTGTGACTCGTTGGTTTTTACTATAATTAAGCCTAAATAAGGTAAGAACCCATAATATGAAGTATGAACTAATAATGAATACTGAATTAACTATAAAACCTAATAACCAACTCATCGCATCACATTATCTGGATCCAAAGAAACAGTCAAGATATGCTTTTTGAATCCTATCGTTGCAGCAACTGAATTTTTTTAGCATAAAAAAATCTGATGAATTTTAAGCAAAAAAAAGGATACGGATAAATGGAAAGGTGAGAGAAAGAAAAAAAGGAATATAAATATAAAAGATATATGATTCCGATATAATATGTAAGGTCTTTAAAACATCTCATAAATGACAATAATGTAATAAAGCATTAATACCCTAATAATTCTATGAGATAAATCTTTTCATAGAAAAATCATAAAAATCATATGAGCTTCAAGCCAAAAAAGACTAAGAGGGTTGGCTCAAGAACTACTTTCAGTAAGAGCTCCGTTGTCGAATTCAGGCCTAAGCATTAATCAAGAAGCGGTGGGAACGACGGAACCCATGAATACATAAGATTACATTGAAAATGAATCCCGATTATTTAGTGGGAAGGATGGCGGAACGAACCGTAAATCAATTCATATTTTCTGAAAAATGATAAACTAACTCTACAATTACAATTGAAATAGAGATTGAAAGAGTAAATATTCGCCTGCGAAAATCAATTTTAGATCGTATATATATAAAATTTATATATATAAAACATTTAATAAAATGAATCCCTAAGAATCACTTGATTCAGTGGATTATTCCGTGTATATCTTAATTATATCTCTTCTTATCTTAATTGAAAAATTTGCATTCGCGAGGAGCCGGATGAGAAGAAAATCTCACGTCCAGTTCTGTAGTAGAGATGGAATTATTAAAATAACCATCAACTATAACCCAAAAAGAACCAGATTCCGCAAACAACATCGAGGAAGACTGAAGGGGATATCTTATCGAGGAAATAATATTTGTTTTGGAAGATATGCTCTTCAGGCACTCGAACCCTCTTGGATCACATCTAGACAAATAGAAGCGGGGAGGCGAGCAATGACACGAAATGCGCGCCGCGGGGGAAAAATATGGGTACGTATTTTTCCAGACAAACCGTTTACAGTAAGACCTGCGGAAACCCGTATGGGTTCGGGGAAAGGATCTCCCGAATATTGGGTAGCTGTTGTCAAACCAGGTCGAATACTTTATGAAATAAGCGGGGTAGCAGAAAATATAGCCCGAAGGGCTATCTCAATAGCGGCATCTAAAATGCCTATACGAACTCAATTTATTATGTCAGGATTAGGAATGTAGAACCAAAAATCGATCTTATTTTTGACAAACAATATTTCTTTTTAGTCCTTTGCAGTTATTTTTGCATTGAAAGAACAGATAAAAAATATGATTCAACCTCAGACCTATTTGACTGTAGCAGACAACAGTGGAGCTAAAAAATTGATGTGTATTCGAATCATAGGAGATAGCAATCGTCGATATGCTCGTATTGGCGATGTTATTGTTGCTGTGATCAAAGAAGCAATACCCAATTCGCCCTTAGAAAGATCAGAAGTAATAAGAGCTGTAATTGTACGTACCTGTAAAGAACTCAAACGGGACAGCGGTATGATAATAAGATATGATGACAACGCTGCAGTTATCATTGATCAAGAAGGAAATCCAAAAGGAACTCGAGTTTTTGGCGCAATTGCCCGCGAATTGAGACAAAACTTTACTAAAATAGTTTCATTAGCGTCTGAGGTATTATAAGAAAAAAATAGGATATTTGAATGAAATAGTAGACTAGCTATCACGTATATACCTTTCGTTTAAAAATTTTTAATTTTGTCATAAAATAAAAGAAAAAAAGTAAGAAAAAACATGTTGATTATATAAAAATTTGGAGACACCGCGGATTTTAGTTCATTATGGGTAGGGACACTATTGCTGATATAATAACCTCGATACGAAATGCTGACATGAATAGAAAAGGAACAGTTCGAATAGCATCGACTAACATCACCGAAAACATTGTTAAAATACTTTTACGAGAAGGCTTTATTGAAAACGTAAGAAAACATCAAGAAGGAAACAAATACTTTTTGGTTTTAACGCTACGACATAGAAGAAATAGGAAAGGCCCCTATCGAAATACTTTATATTTAAAAAGAGTCAGTCGACCTGGTCTACGAATCTATTCTAACTCTCAAGGAATTCCTAGAATTTTAGGCGGAATGGGAATTGTAATTCTTTCTACCTCTCGCGGTATAATGACAGATCGGGAGGCTCGACGAGAAGGAGTTGGGGGAGAAATTTTATGTTATATATGGTAATCCCTCTAATATCTAAATTAGATCAAAAATTGCCTATAATTGTGAACAAAAAGAAAAAAGACAGGTTATCTAATATCTCTGCTCTATTAGTTGATACGTTAAGGAGGTTTTGCCTGGAATGAAAGAACAAAAAACAATTCATGATGATTACTGAATCACTCCCTAACGGTATGTTCTGAATTAGTTTAGATAATGAAGATCGGATTATAGATTATATTTATTTCATTTCATAAAAGATACGACGTAGTTCTATACGGAAAACCCTATCCCTTTTAAGATTGAAATAAACCTTTATGATTGAACCAGAGGTCATAGATAAATTTTGAAAACTCTGCACTAAGGATTCACATGATTAATTTTCAACCTCAACACTCCTTACTCTCGAGAGTACAATTCAAGATGTCAAATAGCAAGAAACTTATTTTCTTCCACGAACTAGATTCAAAATTAAAAGTAAGGAATGACAAATATGAAAATAAGGGCTTCTGTTCGTAAAATTTGTGAAAAGTGTCGTCTGATCCGCAGACGGGGACGAATTATAGTAATTTGTTCTAACCTAAAACATAAACAACGACAGGGATAATACTTTTATTATTAAAGTATTCAAAGGTGCTGTCTTGAGTAATGTAAAAAAAATGACGAATTTGTTTTGACATGAAATGGATATATCCATATATCTCTGACGCATATTTATGAAATGATAAAATATGGCAAAACCTATACTAAAATTTGGTTCACGTAGAAATAGACGTATTAGTTCACGTAAAAGTGCACGTAAAATACCAAAAGGCATTATCCATGTTCAAGCAAGTTTCACCAATACCATTGTAACTGTTACAGATGTACGGGGTCGGGTTGTTTCCTGGGCTTCCGCGGGTACTTGTGGCTTCAAAGGCAGAAAAAGGGGGACGCCGTTTGCGGCTCAAACCACGGCGGGAAATGCTATTCATACAGTAGTAGACCAGGGCATGCAACGAGCAGAAGTCATGATAAAGGGTCCCGGTCTCGGAAGAGATGCAGCATTACGAGCTATTCGTCGAAGCGGTATATTATTAAGTTTCGTGCGGGACGTAACCCCTATGCCACATAATGGCTGTAGGCCTCCTAAAAAAAGACGTGTGTAAAAAAAAGCATTGACGAAATTTCAAGAGAAATAAACGATTCAAAGATATTTATAATATTCCTATGGTTCGAGAGAAAATAAGAGTATCGACTCGGACACTGCAGTGGAAATGTGTTGAATCAAGAACAGATAGTAAATGTCTTTATTATGGGCGCTTTATTCTTTCTCCACTTCTGAAAGGGCAAGCTGACACAATCGCCATTGCAATGCGAAGAGCTTTACTTGGAGAAATGGAAGGAACATGTATTACACGCGCAAAATCTGAGAAAATACCACATGAATACTCTACCATCGTAGGTATTCAAGAATCAGTCCATGACATTTTAATGAATTTGAAAGAAATCATATTGAGAAGTAATCTAGACGGAACTTGTGAAGCATCTATTTGTATTAGGGGCCCTAGATGCGTAACTGCTCAAGATATCATCTTGCCGCCTTATGTAGAAATAGTTGACAATACACAACATATAGCTAGCTTGACGGAACCAATTGATTTGTGTATTGGATTACAACTCGAGCGAAATCGAGGATATCATATTAAAGTGCCCAATAACTTTCAAGACGGAAGTTATCCTATAGATGCTCTATTCATGCCTGTTAGAAACGTGAATCATAGTATTCATTCTTATGGGAATGGGAATGAAAAACAAGAAATACTTTTTCTCGAAATATGGACAAATGGCAGTTTAACTCCGAAAGAAGCACTTTATGAAGCCTCCCGGAATTTAATTGATTTATTGATTCCTTTTCTACATGCGGAAGAAGAAAATTTACATTTAGCGGACAATGAACAAAAAGTTTCTTTACCCCTTTTGACCTTTCACGATAGATTGACTCAACTAAAAAAAAAAAATATAGTATTAAAATCGATTTTTATTGACCAATTAGAATTTTCACCTAGGATCTACAATTGCCTAAAAAAGTCCAATATACATACATTAGCAGACCTTTTGAATAACAGTCACGAAGATCTTATTAAAATTGAACATTTTGACATAGACGACGTAAAAAAAATATCGGACACTCTTGAAAAACATTTTTGAATTGATTGACATTTAACAAAAACGAAAAATAAAAGATGAAAAAAAAATGGATTGAATTTTACAGAATAAATAAAGAATTTAATTGAATAGATAGATGTATCTAGGGAAAATTCACCTTGAAGCGACTATTCCCTAGATACACATGTTGTGCTATTTCACAATTGAATCAATTTAAAAAAGACCTAAAGTTAGAGATTTATCAATAGGTAATGTTGCTCCAATACCTAACCAAAGGGCCACCGCGGTACCAACCAAAAAGACAGTTGTAGCTATTGGACGACGAAATGGATTTTGGAATTTATTAACATTCTCTAAAAAAGGAACTGTTAATAATCCCGCAGGTACTGAAACCATTAAAAGAACGCCTAATAACTTATTTGGTACTGTACGAAGTATTTGAAATACGGGAAAAAAATACCATTCAGGTAATATTTCCAAAGGAGTTGCAAATGGATCCGCTGGCTCACCAATCATTGATGGTTCTAAAACCGCTAAGCCTACGTTACATGCAATAGTACCGAAAATTACGACGGGAAAAATATATAAAAGATCATTAGGCCAAGCGGGCTCACCATAATAATTATGACCCATCCCTTTTGCCAATTTAGCCCTTAATACGGGATCATTCAAGTCTGGTTTTTTTGTTATTAGGATAGGTGAATCATTCTTATTATATATAGATATTTAATTCATCCCCCGAAAGAGCCGGACATGCTGATTTTTCATCATCCGGCTCGAGCAAGAATCAAAAGAAACGAACAAATCCAAAAAAATCTCTTAGCCGTATGAATGATTATTCGGGAAGGATTTACGTTTTTACAAATAAATGCTCAAGACCCAAGTAGGCTTACATCATGATCAAATGCTTTCTGGGTAGTCTCATCCCTTGTGGTTGGTTTTTATCTCCAAAATTTTTTAAGATTTTTTTATATAAAAAAATCTTAAATTAAAAAAAAAAATTAAAGGGTTTACTTGTTACTAATATAGCCTAGCCTCTATTCTTCTTTAGATCCCTTGTTTCACTCCGATAGTATCATAGATCAGGTCAATGCAGAGGAAATGGATGCATTTCAATACTATTCAAATAATATTTAATATAAAAAATAATCATGTAATTTAAATATATACTAAAAAAAAAAAAAGAAAATTTTTGAATTAATTTACGCAAAATCACACATTCGACTGGATCTTACGGAGCCCGTTCATGCCTGAACATGGTTCAAGGTTGATCATAGAATAAATTCTCTTCGCGCGAACCAGCCTATCCTCTGTATAGGACTTACTTATATGGTGGTTGGACAAAAGACACATTGGATTATGAATTACAATGTGGCAGTTAAAGGGACATATACCTGCACAGCCTAATCAATAGTTCAAGTCACACACTCCCATAATCCATTTTTTTCGGAGAATTACCTTCAACTCGTGTATGTTAAATAACTAAATACAATATTAGAGAGTTGAAGGAAAATGTCCAAATACACGGATTATTGTTTTCAATAATCCATACATGTAGCAATGAAATACTGTTCTTATCCCCCCCCCAAAAAAAAAAAAAAATTACAAATATCTATGATATACCCTTTTTTCTATAAGGGACCAGAAATACCTTGTTTACGTATCATTAAAAAATGCATTAACATAAATACGGCAGTAAGAAGAGGCAATACAAAAGTATGTAAACTATAAAAACGGGTCAAAGTGGATTGTCCCACACTAGCACTTCCACGTAATAACTCTACCAAAGGCGCTCCTACTACAGGAATAGCGTCAGGTACACCTGTTACAATTTTGACTGCCCAATAACCAATTTGGTCCCGAGGTAAGGAATAACCAGTTACACCAAAGGATGCGGTCAATACAGCCAGAACCACGCCTGTAACCCAAGTCAATTCGCGAGGTTTTTTAAAGCCACCAGTAAGATACACACGAAATACATGTAGGATCATCATTAGAACCATCATACTTGCCGACCACCGATGAACTGATCGTATTAACCAACCAAAGTTAGCTTCCGTCATTATATATTGAACAGAAGCGAAAGCCTCCGTAACAGTTGGGCGATAGTAAAAAGTCATAGCAAAACCGGTAGCTACTTGTACTAAAAAACAAGTAAGCGTAATTCCTCCTAGACAATAAAAAATGTTTACATGCGGAGGAACATATTTACTAGTTATATCATCCGCAATCGCCTGAATCTCGAGGCGTTCTTCGAACCAATCATAGACTTTATTGAGATAGGTAAAGCGCTAAAAGCCCCCTCTAAGAACCGTATATGAGAATTTTATCTCGTACGGCTCAAGCAAACACACCCAAATAAAAGTTAAAGCTCCTTAATCTCTTTATTTTTTTTTTCGGAAGATGTGAAGGAATAAAAATACGAAAGTAAAATTTTTGTTTTTGGGGCGATAATGCCAATATATCAAGTCGGCTCATCCATCTTTATGTTAATTGTTACTACAGGCCTCTTGACTATTCTCTTTTCCTATTTTTTCTCTTTGTTTTTTATTTTTATGTGGCTTTTTTATCAGTGATAGGCATTTTTCTTGTTAAGACCCTATGAATTGATTGAAACCCCAGATTCATACTAGAACCACGATGACTCCGAAAAACCTAAAAGCTAATCCCAAAGATTCCTTGAGTAAGAACCATTGGATCATCACTTATTCAATCAATAGAAGAGGTATAAATAAAAAAAAAAAAAATTGTCCGTTTATTCTTTATTTTATTAAATAAAAAGAAGAAAAATATTTGGATTCTTTTGAAAAGCAAAAATTTGATTGAATCCGATCGCGAGGTCTGAATATTAAATAAATATGAATCATAGTTCAAAGATTTCTTCATCTATTTTAGATATTCCGTGTTCCAGATACAAAAAAGTATATCCGACGAATGAGAACCATCTCTATCAGGATAAGATGACAGACCCCTTCTCTGTACTATAAATAGGATCAATTATAACAAGTCACACACTCATATTCCGGAAATACAGAAAGAAAGAAATTCCGCGATCGAACTACCAAAAAAGGGCGTTAAAAATACAAAGCGTAGCCCTAAAAATAAAATGCACTTTTTGTTGAAAAGATAGAACTTTTGGGTTCTTTTGAATTACCTTATTCTTGTGGATTTAATTTATTGAAATTCCATCCAATAAAACGGAAGAGTTATAAATTTCTAAAATAATACATAGGAATATTGCAAATAAAGCCATTGCAACTCCCATCAAAGGAGTAGTTCCCCATCCAGGAGCTACTTTACCATATTCCGAATTCAACGGTTTCAATAAAACCCCTACGGTAGTTGGTTTTGGACGAGATCTAGAACTACCCTCAACGGTTTGTGTAGCCATAAATCCTATTTTTTTGAGATCTGTTGACTTTGTATACCATTCCATTGTAAATAAATGATTTTATCATAGATCCATTGGGGTCTTGAAATTATATAAATAATATAATATAATACTTGAAATACTTGAAAGAAAATACATTATATAATACTTGAAATAATAAAAAACTTGACTTACATTATATAATATATTATAATACTTGAAATACTTGAAAGAAAATACATTATATAATACTTGAAATAATAAAAAACTTGACTTATAATATATAATATATTATAATACTTGAAATACTTGAAATAATATAATAATGGAAACAGCAACTCTAGTCGCCATCTTTATATCTGGTTTACTTGTAAGTTTTACTGGGTATGCCTTATATACCGCTTTTGGGCAACCCTCTCAACAATTAAGAGATCCTTTCGAGGAACACGGGGACTAGTTGAAGTAATGAGCCTTCTGATATTAGAAGGCTCATTACTTCAACTAAGCTAATGAAAAATTATTTCACCTTTTTAGTTGGAACTTTAGGAGGTTCCCGAAAAAAGATAGCGAAAAAAATGATTCCTAGAGTCGAGACTAATAAAAATGTATAAACCAATGCTTCCATAGATTTGATTGTGGTTTACAATTATAGCTTCCATACCTGTTTACTCGAGACTATTTTCTCGATAATGATAAAAAGTCAAAACAAAATAAAGGGCGGCGATTCCAATCAAGATTTTTTTAGTATCCTATATCAAATCACACCAAAAATAAAGGAAAAATCTTCTATTAGACTCCTTGTCTTCTTGTAGTAGGATCCCCAAGTTTTTGGAATGCTCCAAATTCTACCTGAGCATCCAAATCGGGGTCAATACCGGCAAAAACATCTCTAAACAAAGTTCTAGCCCCATGCCAAATGTGTCCAAAGAAGAAGAGTAAGGCAAAAGAAGCATGTCCAAAAGTAAACCAACCCCTTGGACTACTGCGAAAAACACCATCAGATTTCAAAGTAGCACGGTCTAATTCGAAAATTTCACCCAATTGAGCACGCCGAGCATATTTTTTGACAGTAGCGGGATCGCTATAACTGACTCCGTTGAGTTCACCACCATAGAATTCAACAGTTACACCTACTTGTTCAACGCTATACTTAGATTCCGCTCTTCGAAAAGGAACGTCAGCTCTAACAATTCCGTCCCCATCTATCAAAACAACCGGAAATGTTTCAAAAAATGTAGGCATACGGCGTACAAAAAGTTCACGTCCGTCTTTATCTCTAAAAATGGGGTGTCCTAACCATCCAACAGCTATTCCATCGCCATTGTCCATGGAGCCCGCTCTAAATAATCCCCCTTTTGCCGGATTATTACCGATGTAATCATAAAAAGCTAATTTCTCAGGAATTTTTGCCCAAGCTTCCAATAAACTTTGATTTTCAGATAGCCCCGCACTTACTCTTCGGTAGATTTCTTGCTGAAAGTATCCCTGATCCCATTGATACCGAGTGGGACCAAACAATTCGATCGGAGTAGTTGCTGAACCATACCACATAGTTCCAGCAACAACAAAAGCTGCAAAAAAGACAGCAGCGATACTACTAGAAAGAACGGTTTCAATATTGCCCATACGTAATCCTTTGTATAGACGTTGGGGCGGGCGGACACTAAGATGGAATAGACCCGCTAATATGCCTAATGTCCCTGCTGCAATATGATGAGAGGCTATTCCTCCTGGAACAAAGGGATCAAAACCTTCGACACCCCATGCTGGACTTATAGGCTGTACTTTTCCAGTTAGTCCATAAGGGTCGGATACCCAGATTCCGGGACCGTACAAGCCTGTTACATGAAATGCGCCAAAACCAAAACAAGCCACTCCGGAAAGAAATAAATGAATTCCAAAAATCTTAGGCAAATCCAAAGAAGGTTTTCCTGTACGTTCATCAGAAAATATTTCTAGATCCCAATACACCCAATGCCAAATAGCTGCTAAAAAGCACAAACCAGAAAACACAATATGTGCTCCGGCCACACCTTCATAACTCCAAATACCCGGATCCGTTATAGTCCCTCCTGTAATACTCCAACCGCCCCATGAATTGGTTATTCCTAAACGAGTCATGAAAGGTATAACGAACATACCCTGTCTCCACATTGGATCAAGAACGGGATCAGAGGGATCAAAAATGGCTAATTCATATAGAGCCATCGAACCAGCCCAACCGGCAACCAGAGCTGTATGCATTATATGGACAGAAATCAACCGGCCGGGATCATTCAATACGACAGTATGAACACGATACCAAGGCAAACCCATGGAAATACCCCTTTACTCAAAGAAAAATGACACTATGTAACTTTATTGCATTAGAAAAGACTGTGATTATGCAATGCACCCCTTTTGTTCAATGGATTATCTCGGAACAAGGGTTCATATTTGTTCTATTCTGGTGGTAATAATGGAACAATTATGTTTGTAGGAACAAAGAGAAACAAATCTATTCTATATACGATAAGTATCAATACGCAATGGGAAGTTGATACCATCTTGTATCTGTAAATACTTTGCTACTTGATGATTATTGTAATTTTATTCTGTCTTCATTTTAAACGAAACTTTTATGATCTATACATAACATATGATATCAAGGTTGAGATTATCAAGATAATAATTCTATTATTACGTTTCCACATCAAAGTGACCCATAATCTTTAGATAATAATTCTATTATTACGTTTCCACATCAAAGTGACCCATAATCTTTAATTTTTATTTTTTAATATGACTATAGGTATTCCAAAAATTCCCTTTCTAGTTCCAAAACCTAAAAAGAAAAAGAAAAGGAAAAACATATACGAACACGACTACGAAGGTGACGAGCAAGATAAAGGTCCAGATGAAAAGGAAAGGGAAGGGGCAGAGAAAGAGCCAGGGGCAGATGAAGAGATGGAGATAGAGATAGAGTGGATTGACCTATACAACGTACTTTATCAAAAAAGAGCACTTTTTTTAGGCAGCGAGGTTACGGACGATCTCGCGACTCATATTGTTAGTATTATGATATATCTCTCTATCGAGGATCCTACCCAAGAATTGTATTTGTACATAAATTCTCCTGGCGGCAGTATACTAAGTGGCGCATCTATTTTTGATGCTATGCAATTTGTGAACACAGATGTAAATACAATATGTGTAGGTTTAGCTGCTTCAGTAGCATCGTTTGTACTGGCTGGAGGAGAAATTAACAAACGTCTAGCATTCGCTCACGCTAGGATAATGATTCATCAACCTACTAGTGCTTATTTCAAAACTGGAATAGGAAATTCTCTCGAGGACTCGGATCAAATACGGAAATTCCGCCAACACATATCAAAGTCTTATGCAAGAAGAATAGGCAAACCCAGCTGGGTTGTATACGAGGATATGGAAAGGGATTTTTTTATGTCAGCAGAAGAAGCCCAAGCTCATGGAATTATTGATCGTATAGCGAACAGCCTCAAGAAATAAAAAGAGTTAAATATTTTAGTTTTTTTTTATCTTATCACTGGATTTATCTTAAGATTCTATTAACTAGAAATGCATTCGGTTAGGATTAATCTAAACCAGCTCATTATGTATATAATTCAACATGCCAACTATTAAACAACTTATTAGAAATACAAGACAGCCAATCAGAAATGTCACGAAATCCCCCGCTCTTCGGGGATGTCCTCAGCGCCGAGGAACATGTACTAGGGTGTATGTGTGACTCGTTCAGATTATGAGCTGGAACAAAAGCAAACGAAAATGAAAAAACTCAAGTGACTCTCTAAAAAAAAAAAAAAGATCTATGCATCTATTGTGTATGAAATTTATGGTTTATATTAGTGTAAAGCCAAAATAATTTCCCATTGGTAGCGTTAACGTTATCCATTTAGCGGGGAATCCCTTTATTAAATTAAGAAAAAAAAAAGAATGCTCCCTTTATTTGTAAGAACGGACTATTAGGGTCAGCTATCCAGCTAACCTTCAAAATTAAATACCGTTACTGTATAGGTGAATCTAATTGTGAAAGACCGATTACTGGATAATTCATGGGTAGAGCCAAAAAAGTTTGAACTGTACAAGTTATCAATAGATAGAAATGAAGTTAAAGTAAAGGGGCTCCGGTGTATAGAGAGGACCTGACCGTTTAAGAAGAAACCATAGAAACGAAGGAACCCACTATATTCTTTTTTATTTATTAAAGTAAATAGAATTTTAAATTTCTATTTACTTTAATAAATTCATTTAGGTTTTTGTCTTGTTTCAAGACGAAATGTCAAAAAAAATAGTGGTCGGGAAGGTTATAGCAGCAAAAGCCATTGGGATTTTTTTTATACATTGGAACAATCCGTTTTGTTATTAATAGCCCAGGAGGGTAGAAAAGAATAACCCCCCCCAAAAAAATCAATTAGTTATTCATCAAAGGTTCATTTATTCAATGACTAGAGTTAGACGAGGATATATAGCTCGGAGACGTAGAACAAAAATGCGTTTGTTTGCATCAACCCTTCAGGGGGCTCATTCAAGACTTACTCGAACCGTTGCTCAACAGAAAAGAAGAGCTTTAGTTTCGGCTCATAGGGATAGAGGTAGGCAAAAGAGAGATTTTCGTCGTTTATGGATCACTCGGATAAACGCAGTAATTCGCGAAAATGGGGTATGTTATAATTATAGTAAATTTATACACGATCTGTCCAAGAGACAGTTGCTTCTTAATCGTAAAGTACTTGCACAAATAGCTATATTAAATAGAAATTGTCTTTATATGATTTCAAATGAAATCATATAAAAAGAAGATTGGAAAGAATGCCCCGAAAAAATTTAAATGAAATTCCCCGGAGTTTATTCTCCGGGAGTATAGAGTATAAATTAGTCTGATAAAATACGATAAATAAATATAAATCAACAAATTCATTCAAAATTAAAAGATTTTTTCCGATTTTTTTTTACCTTACGATACTCAGGAGTCTCGGGTTTTTTATAACAAAGCCGCAATCCATATTTGAGTTCATATTCCTTTGTCATTTTTTGATTCAATTCCATTTTTATCAAGTAAATAAAGAAAAAGCATATTATTTTTTTATTTTCATTTTTTATTTATTTTTGGTTCTAAAACTATAAGTTCTGGTAGTCGACTCATTTCTTTCAAATTGTTTCTCTTTATTAAGAAAAGGTAACAACGATAAAATACGAGCTTGTTTTATAGCAATAGTAATTAATCGTTGTTGTTTCAAGGTTAATCTATTTACTCGCCTAGATAATATTTTTCCTTGCTCACTAATAAATCGACTAATTAAACTCATGTTTCTATAATCAATTCGATCCCCCGGTTGGATCGGGGGCAAACGCCTACGAAAAGATCGCTTGGATTTAATAAAGGGTCGCTTGGATTTATCCATAGTTTGTTTAATTTCTGCCTTATACTAAAAATCCTACTTCGTATTAAAAATTTTTTTAGGTCCAGCCGAAATAGGATTAGGTTTGTTTATTTATCTTTATATTTATTTTATAAATATTATTTTATTATATATATAATAAAATATATATATAATAAAATAATTTATAAAATAAAAAAAAAAAAATAATTTATAAAATAAAAAAAAAAAAATAGTAAATAATATATAATTATAATGAAAAAAGTTTTGTCCCCTTCATTGAATTAAAAGGAGGATAGCCAGACGTTCGGTTCGATCTTTTTTATTTCTTTATCTCTCCATGAATTGTATGTTTGTAACAATAGGGACAGAATTTTTTAAATTCTAATCGATTAGGTGTATTGTGTCGATTCTTTTGAGTAATATATCTGGAAACGCCCCTTGATTCCTTATTAACACTCTTTCGAACACAACTATTACATTCCAAAATAACTTTTACTCGGACATCTTTCCACTTAGCCATGAACCTCCTTTTTATTTTTGGGATTTTTAATTCAAACAATTTTTTTTTCGACCCAAAGTGAAGAAGAAAGGAAATAAAAAATATGGATGTTGCTAACCCGAAATACAATTAAAACGAGTTCATTGCAATCAATAGAGTAATAATAATAATAAAGAGTATATAAATTAAGAAATAATATGTAATCAAATTCAAAAAGTTTATAACTATATTTCTACTCACAGTATTTTTTCTACTCACAGTATTTTTTAAAAGTATGGTGTATAATACTCTTATGCTAAACCCACCTTGTTATTTTTATCCCCCCCTTTTCTTCTTTAATTGCCCTTTTATTTATTTCCTTTTATTTATTTCCTTTTATTTATTTAATTTATTTATTTAATTGCCCTTTTCTTTAATTGCCCTTTTATTTATTTAATTTATTTATTTAATTGCCCTTTTCTTTAATTGCCCTTTTATTTATTTAATTTATTTATTTAATTGCCCTTTTATTTATTTAATTTATTTATTTAATTGCCCTTTTATTTATAAATAATTTAATTGCCCTTTTATTTAATTGCCCTTTTATTTATAAATAATTTAATTGCCCTTTTATTTAATTGCCCTTTTATTTATAAATAATTTAATTGCCCTTTTATTTATTTCCTTTTATTTATTTCCTTTTATTTATAAATAATTTAATTGCCCTTTTATTTATTTCCTTTTATTTATTTCCTTTTATTTATAAATAATTTAATTGCCCTTTTATTTATTTAATTTATTTATTTAATTGCCCTTTTATTTAATTGCCCTTTTATTTAATTGCCCTTTTATTTATAAATAAAAGGGCAATTAAAGAAGAAAAGTAGATTCAACTTCACCACAACCTGAGTTCAGACTCGAAGGATAAAAATAACAATAAGGGGGTATTAGTCACAGAAAATGGCTTCTTTCTCTAATCTTCATTACCCCTTTACCGTGTTAATAACTAGAATGAAAAAAAAGGAAATGTCAACGCATCGGGGAAAAAGCGATTGATTTCTATTAATAGACCGGCTAAAGACCCAAACCATAGAGTACTTAGTACCGGTGCTACGGAAAGATATGTTTTTAGATCTCGCATTGAAAACCCTCCTTCTTAAATTTCATTTTATTAAAGATAATACAGATCTAATCTATGAGCAGATGTATATATAGATAGTCAAGGATTACTTGGTTTTGTAAACGAAATGCATAAGTTAAATAAAAAAAAAAGTAAAAATAGCCAGTAGATAAGAGATTTATAAAAAAAAAAAAGAATAGCATACCCTTCCTGTGGAAGTGAGCATTCACGAAAAGTATTTCCCTTTTTTGAGTTTACGACAGGTTTTCAGATACATCAGATACATAAATATAAATATATAAATACTTTATATCATATGAGACCAAAAACAAGACATGGACTGGCAAGATAAATCATGTAATTTTATGGTAAAAAAATAAGGATATGGAAAACAAGACAAGGATTCTTTAGAATTAGACTATTGGAACCAATTGAATTGAAAGGGATGTAGCGCAGCTTGGTAGCGCGTTTGTTTTGGGTACAAAATGTCACGGGTTCAAATCCTGTCATCCCTACCTAATTACTTTTACTCTAAGAAGTAAGGAGGAATTTTTTGAAATTGGACATTTGGACATATGGAATCTCTCGTTTTTTTATGACACTCGATATAATCGATATCATATGCATACAGGGCGTAGATAGAGTTTTAGGTTACAAAAAAATCTATTGTGATAAGAAAGCGCTCTTAGTTCAGTTCGGTAGAACGTGGGTCTCCAAAACCCGATGTCGTAGGTTCAAATCCTACAGAGCGTGATTCCATTCTTGTTTTGTTTGAATTCTAATTATAAAATTAGAATTAGACTGAAATAAATAAACAGGAATATAAAATTGACCCACTTTCTCGAATCCACGGGAGGTTAATAAACAATTTTTTTTAATCAAAAGTCCAACTGATCACCACGTCTGTATTGTAAATATGCAGTTACAAATAATCCCGCCAAAGTAATAGGAATTAGACCTAAAACGATTCCAAATAGAAAAACTTCAATCATTTCAATTCATCGGAAAAAAAAAAAAAGAAATAAAGGTAATATCTATCCCTAAATATTCATCGGAATTGCCCAGGAATCTCAATAACCAAAAAATGTCAATTGCCAGTTATAAAAGAATCCGACGGAAAGATTTTTTGAGTTGTTCATTCACTTAATTTCAAATAAGTCGTATCTTGTTCAGACCTATAAATAGAACGGAAGTTATAGTTAAAGCCACTAGTAAAAAACCGAAATAACTAGTTAGAGTAGGCATGAAGGAACTAAATGGAATATGTTCTTTTTATGCATATGTTTATAAAGTACTTACCTAAGATTCGATTGTGTTTTGAGAGGTTTGACGAAAAAAAGTCTAGTTAAAAATTCTATTTTTTTTATTTAAAGAATAAGTTCAATTGAAAGTTTTGAATTCATCAACTATTACATTAAAGAAAGTAAGAGCGGTCTAAAAAAAAAAAAAAAAGAAACGGCTTATTATCTGTGACATCTACACATCTCGTGATTTTGAATCAAGAGATTTATTGAAAAATTCTGGAATAAACTAACCTAACTAATCTATCTAATAGTAAAAAAACAAGAACTTTGGCATAGAATTTCGTTTACAAATGACACTTAAAATTGCTTTCACTATACAGAGAATAAATTGGAAAAATCATTTCGAGTTTGTTCTTTTTTTTAGATAACACTTTTAAATGAAAATGGAACTCATTAGACTCAGCAATGGAGTTTATCCATCGAAAAAATATTTAGAATAAAAAAAGCTATTAGATTATCAAATCTTTATTTCGCCCAACTCGATTCTAAGACTAGTAATTGTTATTATCTTTACCGTTATACGTTTTACATTACCTATAAAGATTTTATTTATTTATAT